GATATGCTTATTGGACTCTATATATTAACGATCGGGAATCGTCGAGGTATTTGTTCAAATAGGTATAATCCATGTAATCGAAGAAACTATCAAAATGAAACGGTTGACGATAATAAGTATACGAAAGAGAAAGAACCCTATTTTTGTAGTTCCTATGATGCACTTGGAGCTTATCGGCAGAAACGAATCAATTTAGATAGTCCTTTGTGGCTCCGGTGGCGACTCGATCAACGTGTCATTGCCTCAAGAGAAGTTCCCATCGAAGTTCAATATGAATCTTTGGGTACCTATCATGAGATTTATGGGCACTATCTAATAGTAAGAAGTGTAAAAAAAGAAATCCTTTGTATATACATTCGAACAACTGCCGGTCATATTTCTTTTTATCGAGAAATAGAAGAAGCCATACAAGGGTTTTGTCGGGCCTACTCATACGATACCTAAGCTAAGTAATTATGTGATACCGTGGGAATTCGGTTCTCTACGGCTCAACCGGTATCATAATTCCTGAATTTCTACGTGAATCAAGATCGAGGAAAGGAAGTCTTCAAATCACTGACTCAAACCCATTGTCGAATCCTACTCAGCGGAATATGGAGGTACTTATGGCAGAACGGGCCGATCTGGTTTTTCACAATAAAGTGATAGATGCAACTGCCATGAAACGACTTATTAGCAGATTAATAGATCACTTCGGAATGGCATATACATCGCACATCCTGGATCAAGTAAAGACTCTGGGTTTCCAGCAAGCCACTGCTACATCCATTTCATTAGGAATTGATGATCTTTTAACAATACCTTCTAAGGGATGGCTAGTCCAAGATGCTGAACAACAAAGTTTGATTTTAGAAAAGCACCATCATTATGGGAATGTACACGCGGTAGAAAAATTGCGTCAATCCATTGAGATATGGTATGCTACAAGTGAATATTTGAGACAAGAAATGCATCCTAATTTTAGGATGACTGATCCTTCTAATCCAGTCCATATAATGTCCTTTTCGGGAGCTAGAGGAAATGCATCTCAGGTACACCAATTAGTAGGTATGAGAGGATTAATGTCGGACCCCCAAGGACAAATGATTGATTTACCCATTCAAAGCAATTTACGCGAAGGACTCTCTTTAACGGAATATATAATTTCCTGCTACGGAGCCCGCAAAGGAGTTGTGGATACTGCTGTACGAACATCAGATGCTGGATACCTCACGCGTAGACTTGTTGAAGTAGTTCAACACATTGTTGTGCGTAGAACAGATTGTGGCACTATCCGAGGTATTTCCGTGAGTCCTCGAAACGGGATGACGGAAAAAATTTGGATCCAAACACTAATTGGTCGTGTATTAGCAGACGATATATATATGGGTCTACGATGCATTGCCACTCGAAATCAAGATATTGGTATTGGACTTGTCAATCGATTCATAACCTTTCGAGCACAATCAATATATATTCGAACCCCCTTTATTTGCAGGAGTACATCTTGGATCTGTAGATTATGTTATGGTCGGAGTCCCACTCATGGCGACCTGGTCGAATTGGGAGAAGCAGTAGGTATTATTGCAGGTCAATCAATTGGGGAACCAGGGACTCAACTAACATTAAGAACTTTTCATACCGGTGGAGTATTTACAGGTGGTACTGCAGAACATGTACGAGCTCCTTCTAATGGAAAAATAAAATTCAATGAGGATTTGGTTCATCCCACACGTACACGTCATGGACATCCTGCTTTTCTATGTTATATAGACCTGTATGTAACTATTGAGAGTCAGGATATTCTACATAATGTGAATATTCCACAAAAAAGTTTTCTTTTAGTTCAAAACGATCAATATGTAGAATCAGAACAAGTGATTGCTGAGATTCGCGCTGGAACATCCACTTTCAATTTTAAAGAGAGGGTTCGAAAACATATTTATTCTGACTCAGAGGGCGAAATGCACTGGAGTACCGATGTGTACCATGCGCCTGAATATAGATATGGTAATGTTCATCTCTTACCAAAAACAAGCCATTTATGGATATTATCAGGAGGTCCGTGCAGATCCAGTATAGTCACTTTTTCGCTCCACAAGGATCAAGATCAAATGAATGTTCATTCTCTTTCTGTCGAACGGAGATCCATTTCTGACCTCTCAGTGACTAATGATCGAGTGAGACACAAATTGTTTAGTTCGGATCCTTCCAGTAAAAAAGGGCAGGGGATTCTTGATTATTCAGGACCTGATCGAATCATATCTAATGGTCATTGGAATTTCCTATATCCTGCCATTCTCCACGAGAATTCTGATTTATTGGCGAAAAGGCGAAGAAATAGATTCATCATCCCATTCCAATATGATCAAGAACGGGAGAAAGAACTAATGCTCCGTTCTGGTATCTCGATTGAAATACCCATAAATGGGATTTTACGTAGAAATAGTATTCTTGCTTATTTCGACGATCCCCGATACAGAAGAAGTAGTTCAGGAATTACTAAATATGGGACCATAGA